AATTCCATTATATGATGTTATGTGAAATAAATAAAACCCTTTAGCGGTTCGTTTCATATTTTCTTTTTTTCAATCCTCTCATTTTATTCAAGTAATTGGTAATTATTCGTTCATAGTTCATAAAATAAATAGGCTAATACTATTTAACTTTGAAAAGAAAGCTATTAAAGCTTTTTCCATTTGTTGAAAAAGTCAAGGTTTTCTTTTTTTTTAGTATCCGTTTATAATGACGGATGAATCAAGAACTTTCAATTGGAACTAAACGAATTCTTTCAATTCGTTTTTAGTACCATCATATCTGGATTGAAACTTAGGTAAATGTTTTAATCATATATGTAAGAAAAGAACATATCTAATTTAGCTCTTTCATGCCTATTCTAACTAGTTATTTTGGTTTTTTACTGGCTGCTTCAACTATAACCCCAGCTCTATTTATTGGTTTGAACAAGATACGACTTATTTGAAATGAATTAAATTCAATAAACAATTGAAAAAAAATAAAAACCTCTCAGAATATTTCATTTCAAGTATTTTATGGTTCCTTCCCGCGTCAATTTACAATTTCTGGTCATTGAGATTCACGGATAATTCAGATTACTATTTAAGGATAGATCTTACCTCTTTTTTTATTCCCTAAAACAAATTGAAATGATTGAAGTTTTTTTATTTGGAATCGTCTTAGGTCTAATTCCTATTACTTTAACAGGATTATTTGTAACTGCATATTTACAATACAGGCGCGGTGATCAGTTGGACCTTTGATTAAGTAACATCTGTTTTTTTGATTGACCTCCTCCTTGTAGGAGGTCAAATTTAAGTTGTAATTCTACTTTGTTTTGTTAAGTTATTTCATTGTGATTAAACAGAACATAAACGGAATCACGCTCTGTAGGATTTGAACCTACGACATCGGGTTTTGGAGACCCGCATTCTACCGAACTGAACTAAGAGCGCTTTCTTATATCCTATCACAGTAGATATGATTGTAAAGAAAAGGACTTTTTTTAACCCAGAGTTTTTTGTGTACATAGAGTATGTACAAATCAAAGATTATGTTCAAAAGTTCCCGAGATCTTATTCAATTAATCCCTCCTAACTGTCCATAGGAGAAAGAATAGGTAGGGATGACAGGATTTGAACCTGTGACATTTTGTACCCAAAACAAACGCGCTACCAAGCTGCGCTACATCCCTTTTAAAATTGAATGTGATTGTATCAAATATATGTCTTGTTTTCCACATCCTTATTTTTCTCTCTATCACCTATAGAGAATGTTCTTGTCATTTTTTTAGGGAGCGGCAAAATTGAATCTGTTGGATCATTTTACATATGCTTTTTAGTAAGTAATTCCTAATTCTAATTTCATTTAAATTTTAAATATTTTCAAGAAAAAAAGGATCTTGAATTAAAATACCAATATTCGGGTTATCTATGATCTATGTATTATAAACTATATATGTATTTATGTATTACTATATACAATATACAAATATACAATATACAAACAATATACAAATAAATAAAAATAAATAAGAAAAATAACAAAATAAGGAGGATTTTCAATGCGAGATATAAAAACATATCTCTCAACAGCACCTGTGCTAACCACTCTATGGTTTGGATCTTTAGCAGGTCTATTGATAGAAATTAATCGTTTATTTCCAGACGCCTTGTCATTCCCTTTTTTTTCATCCTGATTGAATTCTTGTATTGATCTGTGAAAAAATGAAAAAGATTTGAGATATACTTCTAAGATTAGGATATGAATAATTCATATTTAGAAAAAATTGTATTAATTAATTATTTTAATTATTAAGATATTCTTACTATTCTCTATTCTTTACTATTCTCTATTCTTCTATTAATGAATATGACTCTTTTTCTTTTTAGTTATAGTTCTAAGTTATAGTAGTTAATATTATAGTAATTCTATTTTAATTTTATATTCTATATTACTAGATTAATAAATCTAGAATATAGATTCTTTTTTTCTTTGGTTCAGATCAAAAATAAAATGAAAAGAATTTTCCAGTGAAGTCGATCCAAAATGAAAAGGAGGTTCATGACCAAGGGTAAAGATATTAGAATTCTAGTCATTTTGGAATGTACCTGTTGTGTTCGAAAGGATGTAAATAAAGAATCGCCGGGCATTTCTAGATATATTACTCAAAAGAATCGACACAATACACCCAATCGACTAGAATTTAGAAAATTTTGTCGCTATTGTCAAAAGTATACAATTCATGGGGAAATAAAGAAATAGATGGAACGGAATGTGTATGTTATTTTTCCAAGTAGTGGTAAGAGTAAGAACCTTCCATCTTAACATAGATAATACAAATAAAATAAAAATAATTCTATTTTGGTCAAATCTTAAATAAAAAAAATAGAATAACTAAACAAACAAGGAATAAGCAAACCATGGATAAATCCAAACAACCTTTTCGTAAATCCAAGCGGTCTTTTCGTAGACGTTTACCCGCAATTGGATCGGGGGATCGAATCGATTATAGAAACATGAGTTTAATTAGTCGATTTCTTAGTGAACAAGGAAAAATATTATCTAGACGAACAAATAGATTAACCTTGAAACAACAACGATTAATTACTATTGCTATAAAACAAGCTCGTATTTTATCTTTGTTACCTTTTCGTAATAATGAGAAACAATTGGAAAGAGTTGAGTCGATCCCTAGAACTACAGGTCCTAGAACTAAAAAGAAAGAAAATAAATAGATATACTCCATAGATCATAGATTCCAATCGGAAATCAAGCTCCTATTAATGTTTTGCTTGAAAAAACTTGAATTAAGATTTTATTTTTGTATTATCAATTGTAAAAAAGGAAAAATGGGGAAGAAATCTTTTTTTCTTGAAAGATGTTGGTTTATTCCTACTACTCAAATATTAATTTATTTTTCTTCGATCTTCCCGGAGTCCATTCTCCGGGAAATCCTGTTTCAATCATTCTTGTTTCCTGTAGAATAATTAAGATTCTTTTATTCCTTTATTTTCTTTTTGATTTATGATTTTATTTTTTTTGATTTATGATTTTATTTGAAATAATAGAAAAACAATTTTTATTTGATAGGGCTATTTGCGCAAGTATTTTACGATTCAGAAGCAATTGTCTCTTGTACAGATTGTGGATAAATAGGTTATAACTATAGAATAGTATATTCTTACGGGTTACCGCATTTATTCGAGTGATCCACAAACGACGAAAATCTCTCTTTTTCCTACTCCTATCTCGATGAGAGGAAACCAAAGCTCTCATTCTTTGTTGAGTATTCGTTCGAGTAAGTCTTGAATGAGCCCCCATAAAGGTTGATGCAAATAAACGAATCTTTTTTCGACGTCTCCGAGCTGTATATCCTCGTTTAACTCTAGTCATTGAATCAAATGAAACGTTCTTGAATAACTAATTGATTTCTCTTCTTTCAGTCATCCTTTTCTTCCGGTGGATTAATAACAAAACGGATTTTTCCGATATATAAAATATAAATTCCAATGGCTTTTGCAACTATGACCTTCCCGACCACAATTTTTTATTTCTTCAAAGTATCTCGCCTGGAAATAAGAAATTCGACTGCTACTAAAGAACAAAGAATAGTGGGTTACCTCGTTTCTATGGCAACTTCTAAAACGGTGAGGTCCTCTCTATACACCGGAGCCTCTTCTTTCATTTCATCAAATCTTATTGTGAGTTTGTATAGTTCACATTCTTTGGCTCTACCCATCCATTTTGAAATTAGAATTCTAAAGTTATAGTCCCTTTCACAAAAAACTATCCATACAGTGACGGCATTTAATTTTATGAAAGTTGGCTAGGTAGCTGACCCTGTTAGTCCGTTTTTTCAAGAAAAGGAATAGGAGCCTAACCTTTTTTCTCCGCTTAATGAATAACTATTTGTTATCAATGGAGAATTTCTTCTCATCTCAAAAGGAGTGATTGGATTTGCACCAATAGAAACCATAAATTCATAACAGAATTAGGTATATTATAGATTTTAAAAACTAGTAAATGAAAAGGCCGTTTTCCACTATATCTATCCTAATTCATTGGTAGTGTTCGTTGATACTGGAAAAACTTTTTTCCTTTTTCAAACTCATGATCTGAATTGAACGAGTCGCACATACACCCTAGTACATGTTCCTCGACGCTGAGGACATCCCCGAAGAGCGGGAGATTTCGTGACATTTCTTATTGGCTGTCTTGCATTTCTAATAAGTTGTTTAATGGTTGGCATGGCGTGTCTATAGAATCTCATTCTAAATAGAATAAAGCGGGTTGGTTTAGATCGATCTTAACCTGATGGTTGATGATTATGAATGATTTCTATTCACACGGAAATTTCTAATTTTTAAAAGTAATTCGTCTATTTATATAGAATCCCCAGTATTATCAATTTCAACTGCTACAAGATCAACGATGCCATGAGCTTGGGCTTCTGTTGATGACATAAAAACATCCCTTTCCATATCTTCGGATATAACCCATAAAGGGTTGCCTGTTCTTTGTACATAAACTTTTGTAAGATTTTCGCGAAGCTTCAATAGTTCTTCTGCTTCCAGGATAAATTCCCCTGCTTGTGCCTCATAAAAAGAACTAGCAGGTTGGTGAATCATAACCCTGATTTGATATAACATCATGAATGGTTCTTCTATCTCTATATCGCACGATTGGGTTAAAGTAAGAGGGGGAATCAAAATAACAATAAAAAAAATAGAATTAAACAACCGTACGGGCATCTTTTCTATATTGCATACGGCTCTGCAATGGAATTTATATAGAAGCGATTCTATCGAAAAGAATAAATAGAACCTATTCGATCCAAATCATTAAATGATCCATTTACCACCCTTCCTCTCGTAGTAGTTAAAAAGATACTATGATGGTTCTGTTGCTTTATATATTTCTCTCGTCTATGATTTAGCAATCCCAAAGTTTCTTTTTGATATGGTCCAAGAAGGAGAATTTAATTTTTTCCATTTTTTTGACTCTTTCTCTCATAACATAAAAATAAGAAAGAGACTTCTGGTGTGGAAGAATAATGGTTTGTGACGCTTAAATTGACTCTTGCTTGACACATAAAAATCAAATTTGGAATAAACCTTCTTTCATACTACTATCTCGATACAAAATCTCATGTTCAAAAAAACAATAATGGTTTGTTCATATCGAACTCGAAGTGCCATGCTATTATTACTTATTCTTTATTTGATTCATATTTGATACAGCGAAGGCATAGTATTCTTTTTTTCTCAAATAAAAAAACTCATTGGCGCCAAGCGTGAGGGAATGCTAGACGTTTGGTAATTTCTCCTCCGACCAGAATGAAAGATCCCATTGAAGCGGCTAATCCCATACATATTGTATGGACATCCGGTGACACAAATTGCATAGTATCATAAATGGCTATTCCTGGTATTACCCATCCGCCTGGAGAATTTATAAATAAATAAAGATCCCTAGTATTATCTTCTATGCTGAGATATACCATGAGACCAATAAGTTGATTTGAGATCTCGCTATCAACCTCTTGGCCTAAAAAAAGTAATCTTTCTCGATGAAGTCGGTTGATTAGGGTAAAATTGTATCCCTGAGGAACCGTACGTGCACCTTTGGATGCATACGGTTCAAAAGAATTGCGAAAAAAATCAATGTTTCGATTCCAATCCTATTTCTTTTTTTTAACATACATAAGTTTTGCTCTCCTTCCCCTTTCCTATAATCTATAATGTAGAAACTAAAAAAGAATTTTATGAACTTATTGAACTAACCGATCATTGATGTATTTTTTCATCGAAATTCAAATTACGATGGAATTTTCTTGTTCCTGAATAGGCCCTTTCAATTATTTTAGGTTCTTGTTCTACTCCGGGGGAAGATTTGCCCGAATTCCATTTGTGCATATAGGTCAAATGTCCAGTACCACTTCTTTTTTTTTTCAATTTTTTCATAAAATTCCCCACAATATTCGATGTATTGATCATACTACTCTATTGGTAGGCAATTTTATATTATCCCTATAGTAAAAGTGTATAAGAATAGTCTATGATACAAGCAGTAATTGTGTAGTAATTGTGTAAGAATTATCTATTCTACATAATAAATTCTATTCGAGTCAGTTATAGTCTATTTCATTACTAATGAGTTACTTAATTTAGTAATTTAATTTAGTAATAAATTAATGAAATTTCTATTTTCTTTTTAGATCCTTTATTTAAGATTTCTTATTTCAATTACTACACTTACACTTCCATTCTATTACTTTTACTTTTACCATTTCCAATTTGGTATTTTATGAACGGAGCCTGGATACTTTATTTAATCAGTCCAAGTAAACCATCAATTATTTGAATTTATAATATTGATCCCCAATAGGAATTATTGTGCTTCACGCTCCGAATTATTGATGGTTCAATCAATAAAATATTAAATATATATTTCTTGGATTGGGCGAAACAGAGAATACTCGATCGGGGGAGATAACGGGGAAATACCATATGACCCATCTGTCTGACAAGTCGCACTATACGTCAACCCAAGCTGCATCTTCCTCTCCAGGACTCCGAAAAGGGACTTTTGGAACACCAATGGGCATTAAGATAAATAAAAAAATGAAGAACTATACTTTACTTTAATATGGAAACGTAACAAGGGTTTGATTGTCTTCATCATTTTTTCTCTTTCTTTTCTATTTTTCTATTTATAGAGGAAGACATAATGAAGAAAGAAAAATTTTAACAAATAGGATCGATCGGATCAGCCGATTTTTCGAAGAATTTCGAATTCTAAAAAGTATATATGCTGCATTTTTTCCCTAACAATCCTCCCATTGCGTATTGGTATTTATCGGGTATAGAATAAGATCTGTTTATCTTTCTTCTTCGAAATATTAAATCTAAATAAATAGAATTGTTCCCTTCGTTTTCTATTGAAAATTCTTTCTATTCTATTTCATTCAAAATAAAAGAAGAGAATACAAAGAATGATTACTCCTTTCCTATACAAACCTATATAAAATATCCCAAACAGGTGAAATACACAGTCTAGTCTTTTCCCAATGCAATAAAGTTACATAATGTCTATTTTTTTTCAGGAAGGGTTATTTACATGGGTTTACCTTGGTATCGTGTTCATACTGTTGTATTGAATGATCCCGGTCGATTACTTTCTGTCCATATAATGCATACCGCTCTAGTTTCTGGTTGGGCCGGCTCGATGGCTCTATATGAATTAGCGGTTTTTGATCCCTCTGACCCTGTTCTTGATCCAATGTGGAGACAAGGTATGTTCGTTATACCCTTCATGACTCGTTTAGGAATAACCAATTCCTGGGGGGGTTGGAATATCTCGGGAGGAACTATAACGAATCCAGGCATTTGGAGTTATGAAGGTGTGGCAGGGGCACATATTTTGTTTTCTGGCTTGTGCTTCTTGGCAGCTATTTGGCATTGGGTGTATTGGGACCTAGAAATATTTTGTGATGAACGTACGGGAAAACCTTCTTTGGATTTGCCCAAGATTTTTGGAATTCATTTATTTCTCTCAGGAATTGCTTGCTTTGGCTTTGGTGCATTTCATGTAACAGGCTTATATGGTCCTGGAATATGGGTGTCTGATCCTTATGGACTAACTGGAAACGTACAATCTGTAAATCCAGCGTGGGGTGCGGAAGGTTTTGATCCTTTTGTTCCGGGGGGGATAGCTTCTCATCATATTGCAGCAGGTACATTGGGCATATTAGCGGGTCTATTCCATCTTAGTGTCCGTCCGCCTCAGCGTCTATACAAAGGATTACGCATGGGTAATATTGAAACTGTGCTTTCCAGTAGTATTGCCGCTGTTTTTTTTGCGGCTTTCGTTGTTGCTGGAACTATGTGGTATGGTTCAGCAACGACACCAATCGAGTTATTTGGCCCCACTCGTTATCAGTGGGATCAGGGGTACTTCCAGCAAGAAATATATCGAAGAGTTGGGGCCGGACTAGCCGAAAATCTGAGCTTATCGGAAGTTTGGTCTAAAATTCCCGAAAAATTAGCTTTTTATGATTACATCGGTAATAATCCAGCGAAAGGAGGTTTATTCAGAACAGGATCAATGGATAGTGGGGATGGAATAGCTGTTGGTTGGTTGGGGCACCCGATATTTAGAGATAAAGAAGGGCGCGAACTCTTTGTACGTCGTATGCCTACCTTTTTTGAAACATTTCCGGTAGTTTTGGTAGATGGAGACGGAATTGTGAGGGCCGATGTTCCTTTTAGAAGGGCAGAATCTAAGTATAGTGTTGAACAAGTAGGGGTAACTGTTGAATTCTATGGCGGCGAACTAAATGGAGTCATTTATAGTGATCCTGCTACTGTGAAAAAATATGCTAGACGTGCCCAATTAGGTGAGATTTTTGAATTAGACCGAGCTACTTTGAAATCTGATGGTGTTTTTCGGAGCAGTCCACGGGGTTGGTTTACTTTTGGACATGCTACGTTTGCTTTGCTCTTCTTTTTCGGACACATTTGGCACGGTGCCAGAACCTTGTTCAGAGATGTTTTTGCTGGTATTGATCCAGATTTGGATACTCAAGTGGAATTTGGAACATTCCAAAAACTTGGAGATCCTACTACAAGGAGACAAGTAGTCTGATACCAAATTTCTTTGCCATCTTTTGCCTGTTTTTTTATTTTATTTTATTCTAGTATTCATATTCATAATATAGTCTAGTATAAATATAGACTATTCAAATAATATAGAAAAATTCGAAAGATAATCTAATCTACTAATCTAATAGTAATAAGAATAGTAATAAGTAGTAATAAGATATGAAAAGATATGAATGAATCTATCTATATAGAGTCTATATACATACTATATAGCATAGTACGGCATAGTACTAGTTAGTAAAGTTCGTAATAGAAAATTGTCAATCTCAATTTCGAATTTATTTAGTAAATGATTCAAAATGAATAGGTATGGAAGCTATAATTGTAAACCACGATCAAATCTATGGAAGCATTGGTTTATACATTCCTTTTAGTTTCAACTTTAGGAATAATTTTTTTTGCTATCTTTTTTCGAGAACCGCCTAAAGTTCCAACTAAAAAAATGAAATGATTTTTCATTCTTTTCATTGAAGTAATGAGCCCCTATATTCATATGGGGGCTCATTACTTCAACTAGTCCCCATGTTCTTCGAAGGGATCTCTTAATTTTTGAGAGGGTTGCCCAAAAGCGGTATATAAGGCATACCCAGTAAAGCTTACAAGTAAACCGGATATGGAGATGGCGACTAGGGTTGCTGTTTCCATTTTTTCGATAATTTCAAGATCACAAAGGATCACGATAATGTCGTTTATTTACAACTATAACAAAATGGTATACAAAGTCAACAGATTTCAACCCATGATGAAAGAGAATTTATGGCTACAAAAACCGTTGAGAGTAGTTCTAGATCTGGGACAAGATCAACTGGCATAGGGAGTTATTTGAAACCATTGAATTCGGAATATGGAAAAGTAGCTCCAGGGTGGGGAACTACACCATTTATGGGAGTTGCAATGGCTCTATTTGCAATATTTCTGTCTATTATTTTAGAAATTTATAATTCATCTGTTTTATTGGATGGAATTTCAATTAATTAGTGCATAAAAATTAGGAAGTTCTAATTTTTAAATAAAAAAAAGAATCTTTAACTTATACTTAATATAACTTATTAAGATTACCTAAGACTTGGATTTCATTCTGGTAGTTCGATCGTGAAATTTATTTGTGTCGATATTTCATTTCCGGAATATGAGCGTGTGACTTGTTATAATTGATCCTATTGATAATACAGATAATTGACCTGTCATCTCTATCAAGATGATTCTACCTCGTCAGATATTTCTTTTAGTCTCTGGAGCACGGATTATATAGAATAGAATAAGAAAAGAAATATTTGAACTATGATTCATACCTATTATTCAGACCTCGCAACCGGATAAAAAAATGGAAATAGGTCTTTTATAAATCAAAAAATTCTTTTTCCCAACTAAACCTATTTCTATCTATTTTTTTGAGTTATTACAGTCATTGAAGAAGTGATAATCAAATGGTTTTGACTCAGAAATCCTTTGAGTTTAGCTTTGATTTTAGTAAATCATCGTGGTTATAGTATGAATCTGAGGTTTAAATTGATTCATAGGGTCTCAACAAGGGAACTCCTATCAAAAAAAGAAAAAAAAAGATAGGAAAGAGAATATTCAAGAGGCCTGTCACGATTAACATGACTGAGCCAGCTTGAGATTTTATTTTTTGGCATTATCATCACAAAGAAGTTATTCCGGATTTTTCTTACTTCATATCTCATTAGGTCAAATCGAGTCAAGCGGCTAAGCCACAAGAAGTTTTAAAATATCTAAGTCCATATCCGTTGAAATCAGTATTTGTGTGTTTCGGCTTGAGCCGTACGAGATGAAATTCTCATATACGGTTCTGAGAGGGGGAGTCTTTCTTGGTTTACCTATCTCAATAAAGTATATGATTGGTTCGAGGAACGTCTCGAGATTCAAGCGATTGCAGATGATATAACTAGTAAATATGTTCCTCCTCATGTCAATATATTTTATTGTTTAGGGGGGGTTACGCTTACTTGTTTTTTAGTACAAGTAGCTACGGGTTTTGCTATGACCTTTTACTATCGTCCAACTGTTACAGAAGCGTTTTCCTCTGTTCAATACATAATGACTGAGGCCAACTTTGGTTGGTTAATTCGATCAGTTCATCGATGGTCAGCAAGTATGATGGTTCTAATGATGATCTTGCACGTATTTCGTGTTTATCTTACGGGTGGTTTTAAAAAACCCCGTGAATTAACTTGGGTTACAGGAGTGGTTCTGGCTGTATTGACCGCATCTTTTGGCGTAACCGGTTATTCCTTACCTCGGGACCAAATTGGCTATTGGGCAGTAAAAATTGTAACAGGCGTACCTGAAGCTATTCCTATAATAGGATCATCTTTGGTAGAATTATTACGTGGAAGTGCTAGTGTAGGCCAGTCCACTTTGACTCGTTTTTATAGTTTACATACTTTTGTATTGCCTCTTCTGACTGCCATATTTATGTTAATGCACTTTCCAATGATACGTAAACAAGGTATTTCGGGTCCTTTATAGAGAAGGCAGATCAATATATATTATTATATTATTAATTTATAATATCGGGGAGGAACAAGAGTTTTTTATTGCTACAAATATGGATTCTTAAAAAAGAAGGCATGTTATTTGAATACTTCTATTCAACGCTGAAGTCTTGTTTATTTGATATGAATCAAATAGTTTAAGTATATTTTTACTAAAAGAGGATGGATTATGGGAGTGTGTGACTTGAACTATTGATTAGTCCATGCAGATATATGATTTTATCCGCCACGTTGGAATTCACAATGCGATGTGTCTCCACATCCAACCATCATGTAAGTTACTTTATGTAGCATAGGATAGGCCGGTTCGCTTGAGGAGAATATTTTCTATGATCATACCCGAATCATGTCATGTATGAAAAGGCTCCGTAAGATCTCTAGAATAATTGATGTGGAATAATCCAATGTTCTATTTCTTCACTTTGTTTAATTTTTTTTAGTAATTTTATTAGAATTAATGGATCTTAATCTTAGTAAGTTTTTTATAGTTTTATAGTATGTAGATGCATTCATTTCCTTTGCATCGACCCTGATCTATGATACTATCGGAGTTAAATAAGGGATCTAAGGAAGAACAAGGGCTATACTTTAATTAGGAACAAGTAAAAAAACTTTGTATGTAATAAAATCGAGATGTTGTGGGAATAAATACTAACCAAAAGACATGAGACAATCCAAAAAGCACTTGATCATGATCTAATTTGTAAGCCGACTTGGATATTGAGCATTTCCTTGTTGCCAGAACTTAATTTGTTGCAATGAATAATGAATCGTTGAAACTCGGGGAAATGGAATTTGATAAATCTTTTCTTACATATAGTTATTCTACATTATAGATGTGAATATGTATGAAAGATCTATCTTCTATAGATCTATTTTTGTGATTCTTGCTCGAGCCGGATGATAAAAAATTATCATGTCCGGTTCTTTTGGAGGATGGATCCACAAGAATTCACCTATCCAAATAACAAAGAAACCTGATTTGAATGATCCTGTATTAAGAGCTAAATTGGCTAAAGGGATGGGACATAATTATTATGGAGAACCTGCATGGCCCAATGATCTTTTATATATTTTTCCAGTAGTAATTCTAGGCACTATTGCATGTAATGTGGGCTTAGCAGTTCTAGAGCCGTCAATGATTGGTGAACCGGCGGATCCGTTTGCAACTCCGTTGGAAATATTACCCGAATGGTACTTTTTTCCCGTATTTCAAATACTTCGTACAGTACCCAATAAGTTATTGGGTGTTCTTTTAATGGTTTCAGTACCAATAGGATTATTGACAGTACCTTTTTTGGAAAATGTCAATAAATTCCAAAATCCATTTCGTCGGCCAGTAGCTACAACAGTTTTTTTGATCGGTACTGTAGTAGCTCTTTGGTTAGGTATTGGAGCAACTTTACCTATTGATAAATCCCTCACTTTAGGTCTTTTTCAAATTGATTAAATCTTAACTACCACAAAATATGTATCTAAGGAAGATCCAGAAGAGGATCTTCCTTAGATACATCAATCTTATTATGTATCTATTTTGCAAATATATGGACCGTGTCAAAGAATAAACTCCAATGGATTTAAACTGAAAACTTTTTCTTAGGTAAATTGATTGCAAAATGCTTTTGTAGAGTGCCCAATATCTGTTTTACATCTTCTATGCGAACATCTTCCATTTTCATAAGATCTTCTTGACTGTGATTCAAAAGGTCCAATAATGTATGTATATTGGACCTTTTGAGACAATTATAGGTCCTGGAAGACAATTCTGATTGGTCAATAAAAATACATGTTAATGGAATTCCTTTTTTGTTTTTCTTGAGATTAGTGAGTCTGTCTTGAAAGGAAAAAAGGGGTAGATTCCATCTTTTTTCATTTTCTTCTAAAATCATGTCCTCTTCCTCTGCATGTAGAAAAGGAATCAATAAATCAATCAAATTACGAGAAGCTTCATAAAGTGCTTCTTTAGGAGTTAAACTTCCATTCGTCCATATTTCTAGAAAGAGTATCTCTTGTTTTTCATTCCCATTCCCATAAGAATGAATACTATGATTCGCATTTCGGACAGGCATAGATACAATATCTATAGGATAACTTCCATTGTGAGATTCGTTTGTGTATTTCATATGAGATCCGCGACCTCTTTTTATTTGTAATTCAATACACAAATCAATTGGTTCTGTCAGGTTAGCTATATGCTGTGTCGTATCAACTATTTTTACAGAAGGTGGTGAGATTATATCTTGAGCTGTTATGTATTTAGGACCCCTGACACAAATGGATGCGTCTCTAACTCCATAGAGATTACTTTTCAATACAATCTCTTTCAAATTTAGTAAAATATCATGTACTGATTCTTCCATACCTGCTATCATAGAATATTCATGCAGCACATTTTCAGATGTTGCACGTGTGATACATGTTCCTTCTATTTCTCCAAGTAAAGCCCTTCGCATGGCAATACCTATCGTATCGGCTTGACCTTTCAGAAGCGGGGACAGAACAAAACGACCATAAGAAAGACGCTTGCTGTCTACTCTTGATTCAACACATTTCCACTGTAGTGTTCGAGTGGATCCTGCTACTTTTTCTTGAACCATACTATTCTTTGTTATTTTATTTCTGATTATCGGATCAGATCATTGAATCATTTATTTCTCTTTCAATCTATTGAATTATTCTTTCTACACACGTCTTTTTTTAGGGGGACGACATCCATTATGCGGCATGGGTGTTACATCACGTACGAAACTTAATAGCATCCCATTTCGACGAAGGGATCGCAATGCCGCATCTCTTCCGAGACCTGGACCCTTTATCATAACTTCTGCTCGTTGCATACCCTGATCACCTAATGTACGAATAGCATTAAAAGCTGCGGCTTGAGCAGCATAGGGCGTTCCTTTTCTTGTGCCTCTGAATCCAGAAGTACCGGCAGAAGCCCAGGAAACCACCCGACCTCGTACGTCTGTAACAGTTACAATAGTATTGTTGAAACTCGCTTGAACATGAATAACTCCTTTTGGTATTCTACGTTCATTCTTTTTTGAACCAATACGTGCATTCTTACGTAAACCAATTTTAGCTATAGGTTTTGTCATATTTTTTTAGATATATTTATAAGACTAAAACAAAAAGAAAGAACAATAAGAAAGATACGGGGATATCTATTTCATCTGAAATAGAATCTTTGATTTTTACATGTACAGGGGTTTTTCTTTTCAAAATTGATTGATTTAGAACGTGAGAAAGATTATCCCTGTCTCTGTTTATGTCTCGGATTAGAACAAATGACTATAATTCGCCCCCGTCTACGAATCAAGCGACATTTTTCACAAATTTTACGAACAGAAGCCCTTATTTTCATATTTTTTATTCCTTACTTTCATTTTGAATCGATTTTTTTGGAAACAAAAATGAGTTTATTGCATTTTTGAACTTCGAATTAGATCCCTACAAAACGAAAAGAATGATTTAATCGTTCGAATCTTTTTTGCGAAGTCTATAAATTATACGTCCCTTGGTTGAATCATAACGACTCATTTCGATTTTTACCCTATCGCCGGGTAGTATACGTATAAAACTGCGCCGGATTCTGCCTGAAATATAACCTAGAATTAGATCTTCATTATCTAATCGAACTCGGAACATACCGTTGGGAAGTGATTCAGTAATTAAACCCTCATGAATCAATTTTTGTTCTTTCATTCCAGGGAACCCCTTTTAAGTATTAACTAATAGAGGAAGAGTTCTATAATCCACTTCTCCTCTCTTTTTTTTTACAAAGAGTAAGTTTGAGAGAAAATTAGGATACCCTAGGAGAATCACCATATATAACACAAAATTTCTCCTCCAATTTTTTCTAGTCGAGCTTCTCGATCTGTCATTATACCTCGAGAAGTAGAAAGAATTACAATCCCTATTCCACCTAAAATCTTAGGAATTCGTTGATAGTTGGAATAGATTCGTAGACCGGGTCGGCTGATACGCTTTAAATTTATTTTATTCCCTTTACTCGTCTTTCTATGTCGTAAGGTTGAAACCAAGAAATTTTTTTGACTTTCTTGATGTTTTCGAACGTTTTCAATAAAACCTTCTTGTAAAAGTATTTTCACAATATTTTGAGTGATATTAGTAGATACTATTTTAACTTTTCCTTTTTGATCTATGTCAGCATTTCTTATAGAAGTTAGTATATCGGCAATAATGTCCCTACCCATGACGAACTATAGTTATTGGTGCCTCCTAATTTTAATATAATCAACATGCTTCTTTTTTGTTTTTTTAATTCTTCAATTCGAAACAATTCTTAGAAATTTAAAGTATATGCATGAGACGCAATCTATTAATAAGACCTATTTCAGGTATTTTAATATCTATTCTATATCCGATTCTCATCTATAAGACTTCGGGTGCTAATGAAACTATTTTAGTAAAATTCAACTGTCGCAATTCTCGAGCAATCGCACCAAAAATTCGAGTCCCTTTTGGATTTCCTTCTTGATCAATGATAACCGCTGCATTGTCATCATATCGTATTCTCATGCCGTTCTCACGTTTGAATTCTTTACATGTTCGTACAATCACAGCTCGAATTATTTCTGATCTTTCTAGAGGCATATTGGGCACTGCTTCTTTGATTACAGCAACAATAACATCTCCAATATGAGCATATCGATGATTACCAGTTCCTATGATTCGAATACACATCAATTCTTTAGCTCCACTGTTATCCGCTACATTCAAAAGGGTCTGAGGTTGAATCATATCATTTTTAGTTTAATCTCTTATTTCAATGTAAGGGAGAATGAAATAAAAAAAAGAAATATTGTCTGTCCAAAGATAAAGAAATCTGTAGTTGTTTTTTCATTTTCCCTACTTCATTCTTATTTTACTTTTTTTTAACTATCCTGAAATAACAAATTGAGTTCGTATAGGCATTTTGCATGCAGCTATTTCCATAGCTGCTTTGGCTACAGTTTCTGATATCCCACTCATTTCATAAAGTATTCGGCCCGGTTTAACAACGGATACCCAATATTCGGGGGATCCTTTGCCCGAACCCATACGTGTTTCTGTAGGTCTTACAGTAACAGGTTTGTCGGGAAAGATACGTACCCATATTTTTCCACCACGACGCACATATCGTGTCATTGCTCTTCGCCCTGCTTCTATTTGCCTCGCTGTGATCCAAGCCGGCTCGAGTGCCTGAAGAGCGTATCTGCCAAAACAAATATGATTGCCTCGACAAGATATTCCCTTCATTCTACCTCTATGTTGTTTACGAAATCTGGTTCTTTTGGGGTTATAGTTGATGGTTATTTACGAATTCCATCTCTACTACAGAGCCGGACATGAGAGTTTCTTCTCATCCAGCTCCTCGCGAATGAAATAATCTTATATCTCTACACATGTATTTTTTTATTTCATTCTTTTATAGAATCTAACATGATAGAGAATGTTTCTAATTCATTAGAATGAATTCTGACAATGTTTCTTTCATTTTATCAAAATTTGTACTTTCCTTTATCTCTAGTAATCCGATAAAATAAATTCTTAAATAAAAAATAAAGAAAAGTTTCGCGGGCGAATATTGACTCTTTCCTCCTTCTTTTGTAGGGTCAATTCATAACCCTTCAGAAGCAATCTCTTTTTTATTGCTTATTCCGCCATCCTACCCAATGAATAATTAGGATTGATTCGTTTTTTTTTAATAAAATCCTATGTAATCACAGGTTCTGTCGTTCCCATAGCTTCTTTATTGATACTTAGGTTTGAACTCTGCAATGGAGCTCTCAACAAAATCTCTTATTTGTTATTTGTTTTCGAGTAAATCTCCTCAGTTTTTATTAACCCGAAGCTCGACAAAATTCTTAGATTTATTCTCTTTTTTCTTTGGATATTTATTAGTCTGTTGGAATTTTATATTTTGTATTTGTATTGTCTATTTATGTTATAACACTGCCTTTTTTTTATGGGTTAATTATTCCTAAACCATACATATGAGAATTATATATCGTATATCGTTATCGTTGAGATCTTTATTCTCTCTTTCTATCATCCTTCCCTTTTTCCACATCCCCCTTTTTCACAATTCATAATCAGATTGATTTGTTTATGAAAATAATTTCAGTTGCTACAACTATATGGTTGATTCAGTCATATAGTGACTGTTTCTTGGGATCTCGACAATACGAAGCAATAAGTTGGTTTTTATTTTTGAGTTTCTTTAGTTTTTAGAATTACTAAGTTTATCGTGGGGTCATACTTTTTTTTCAATCTAAATTCTAAATAAAAAACTAACGAGTCACACACTGAGCATA